TTGCGTAGTAAGATGGCTGAGAATATAGGCGATAGATTGTAAATTTATAGAGGAAAATTATTTCTCTTACTAGGCTTTGTAGTCGAAAAGATATTAGGCTGCAATCCTAAAGATGTAAAATTACCTTAGCCTATAAGGTTTAAGAGCAGTTCTCTTATAGGGGACTTTGAAGGTCACTAGTTTAATTAACTTAAAGCCTTAGAAGGGAATAAAAGTTAAGAAGGGAATAATTAAAGGGCTTAAATTGAGATATGAAAATGAATATAAGAGTAAATAGTTATTTTTTTTAATTAAAATTTTAATTTTTGGAGAAGAAAGTGTAAATCTTATAAGAATTATCCGAAGATAATAAAATAAAGTTAATAAAGCACTAAACAATAAGATTAGTATCCATAGGAATATATTTTGGGCAGAAAGTAATTGAATAATTATTATTTTAGGAATAAACCCGAGAAAGGGAGGTAGTCCTCCTAAAGACAATAATGAAAATGAAACTAAGACTTTTATGAAAGTTAAAGAAGTTGAAAATATTGATATTTGATTAAAATGATAAGCTTGTAGAAAATACAGTAGTGCTACTACTGAAGCAGATATTAAAGAATAAATAATGAAATAATTAAATCAAATATTTATGTTGAAAGGAATTGCTGCAAGTATTCAAGCTATATGATTAATTGAAGAGTAAGCTATGATCTTACGAAGAAGTGTTTGATTAAGTCCTCTTAATGCTCCAATTAGTCTTGAGAGAATTGAAGATAAACAAATTATATAAAAAGTTCAATTGGAATAAATTAAAGACCTAACTAATAATATTGGAGCAATTTTTTGAATTGTTATAAGAATTAGGCAATAATTTCATTTAATTCCTTGTATAACTGTTGGAAATCAAAAGTGTACAGGGGCAGCTCCTATTTTTATAAGAAGAGATATTAAAATAAATACATTAGGAAGTACTTTAAATAGGATTAAGGCTGGAGCACCAATTAATAAAATTGCAGAAGCTAAAGCTTGAATTAAAAAATATTTAAGGGAAGCTTCAGAAGAGTAAATATTACTTCTTGACGAAATAATAGGAATAAAAGACAATAAGTTTAATTCAAGACCTATTCAAGCAGAGAATCATGACGACGACGAAACAGCAATAAAGGTGCCAAGCATTAACGTAATAAAGAAGAGGAGACGTGAAGAAAGTGAAATTAAAAAGAGAAAATACCTTCATAGACGGGGTATGAACCCATAAGCTTAGATTAGCTTATCTTTTTCTATAATATATTTAAGTGTATGAGGCATGCAAAGTTTTGATTTTTGTGGAGCTGGTGTAATTCCAGTATATATAAAGTACCGTAGTGAGTCTAACAATGGAGAAAAATTCTCATTATCTGTCCTATCAAGACATTCTTTTTTATCAAGCACATTGTTATTATTTACTACGTAACGTAAGGAAATGGTATTTTTTTAAAATTCTAGAGGAATTTATCATTAAAAAGTAAATTTTTATAATTAAAAAATAGATTTTTTAAAAATCTTTTCTTATGTATTTATTAAAAGAATGACACAAGATTTACTTTTAAGTTAATTAAATAACTAATGTAAAAAATATGGGATAGATAATATATTATTTCAAAAAACTTTTTAAGAAAAAATATGTATAATAATTGATATGTATCAGTAAGAAAGAGAAAGACAAAGATGGAGTGGTTGATTTAATAGTTTTTAAATGATTTAGATTTTATTTTAAATAAAATAACTTAGATAAAGAATCTAGGTATATAGTATATCTATATTCACAGTAATTTTTATTAAATTACGTTGTACGTTTAAAACTATGTAAACGTCTTTTATTATAAATCATAGCTTAATATTATTGTTACATTAATTATAAAATCTTATCTGTATAGAGTACTATAATAATAAATATTTTATAAATATAAATAAATATACCCTTCTATTTGTATATTATTTCTTTGAATTTGAATAATTAAGAAATAAAGCAAGAAGGGTATATTTATATTATAAATGTTATATAATATATTTAAATAACTTATATATAATATATACTATTAACAAGGTAATACGTTACCTTGTTATTAGTATAATAGATATTAAAAGAAACTTTAATATTAATTATTCATTTATTAGTAGTTAATATAATTAATTTAAATATATTATATATATATATACAGGACATTTATTGTTCTGTGTATATTTATCAACTAATAACATTAAATTTTAGGTTATATATAAAAAAAATAAAAAAACTATGAATATATATTGGAATTTATAATTCTTAATATTTGTGAGTCATATTTGCAGTTTCAATTTATTAATATATTTTAAAATATTGTAAAATTAGTAAAATTATTCTCAATAGATAGAATCCTATAATTTTTATAAATTAAATCTTTCTTTTATTTTTATAGGTATTTAATTGTATTTCTAAAATAATTCTTCTTAAAAACTTATTTCTAATAAAGAATGATTTATTTTTGAGTGTTAGTTAGTGGTCTAGTTTAGTCGCGGGGGTTTTATTAAAGTTGCTTTTTTAAAGTTGAATTATTAAATAAGTAGAGAGATATTTTGTAATATTTTCTGAATAGAATCTTTTTATAAAAAAATTAATATATTTTATGAAATATATTACTTTAAAAAAAGTTTGATCCTGGCTTAGATTTTACTATTAAATCAATATACATGTAAGTATGTGCTAGAATATTTTTGTATAAAGTAAAATATGGGGTTCTCAGTATATTTAATTAGATTATAAATTAATTTTTAACTAGTGATTTTAATAATTCAAGCTAAATTTGTGCCAGCAGCTGCGGTTAGACTGATAGAATAAGTAAAATGTAGTAGAGTATTATGGTTATAATATATTAATTGATTTATTTTATTAAAATAATAAAAAGTAAAATTTAGTTTTAGTAGATAATAAAATTTATTTATTATTAAGATTGAAGCCATTAAAATTTAGGTATAAACTAGGATTAGATACCCTATTATACTTTATTTAAAATATTTATGTTTGAGTAGTAATTAGATATGTTCTTGAAACTTAAAGGATTTGGCGGTATTTTAGTCTTGTTAGAGGAACCTGTTCTTTAAATGATAAACCTCGAAGTATCTTACTTTATTAAGTTTTCAGTTTGTATATCGCCATTAGTAGATAGTTTTTATGGGAGGTTATTAAAATAATAAATGTATTAGTATATTAGGTCAAGGTGCAGCTAATAATAAAGAAAGTAATGGGTTACAATAAATTAAGTTTATACGGATATAAATTGAATATTTTTATGAAGGAGGATTTAATAGTAATTTTTTTTTAATATGTAAAATTGATATAAGCTCTAAAATATGTACATATCGCCCGTCGCTCTCATTTTAACGTGAGATAAGTCGTAACATAGTGGATGTATTGGAAAATGTATCTAGAAATATAAGTTGTAGTTAATAAAAGCATTTCACTTACATTGGAAAGATTACTTTAGAGTACTACTTAAAAATTTATCTTATTATAATATAAGTGAGGTTAGATATTTTATATAAATAATTAAAATAAATATTTTGTTAGTAATATAAAGAATACAATTATATGGTTATAGTAAATAAGTATTGTAAAAGAAAGAAAAATAATTTTTATTAATGAAAAGAAAAATAACTTTGTACCTTTTGTATCAGGGATTTTCAATTTAATTTAGATATGTTTGAACATCTCGAAATAATAAGAGCTATTTTTATTTAAATATTTATGTGGTATATTAAAATTTAAATTAGAACTAGAAATGATATTTTATTCGTGTATTATATATCTAGTTTTTTTTAAAGGGAATTTAATTCTGTAATTAAATTTTGATTGGTTTAGTTAAAAAAGGTAGAAGGGATAAGCTTTTTATTTAGTTTGTCATAAAATAAAGGTATTGAATATATTAAATTAGGCTTAAAATTAGCTATATTAATAGGGCGTTTTAGTTAAAATATGAAGTATTAATAATTTTTATGGGTTTATGATTGTTAGAAGAAAATTTTTTGAATAGTATAATAAAATATATAATGAATTTATTAGTATAATTTATGTGTATAAGAATTAAATTTAATATTTATAAAATTTTTAATTATAATTGGTTTAGGATAGGAACTCGGCAATAATACTTTTGCCTGTTTATCAAAAACATGTCTATATGAATAATTTGTGTAGTCTAACCTGCCCACTGAAGTTTAAAGGGCTGCGGTAATATGACCGTGCGAAGGTAGCATAATCAATAGTCTTTTAATTGAAGGCTGGAATGAATGGTTGGACAAGAAGTGAACTGTCTTTTTTGAAGTAATTGAATTTTACTTTTAAGTGAAAAGGCTTAAATGGATTAAGGGGACGATAAGACCCTATAAAACTTTACATGTATGTATATATTTATTTGAAAATAAAGGTATAAAGAAAGTATAAAAAAATTTGTTTTATTGGGGCGATAGTTATAAAAATGATAATTGTAATTTTAATAAAATATATATAAATAGTGTAGTTGATCCTTTAATAAGGATTATAAGATTAAGTTACTTTAGGGATAACAGCGTAATTCTTTCTGAGAGTTCTTATCGATGAAGGTAGTTGCGACCTCGATGTTGAATTAAGGTTTTACTAAGGTGTAGAAGTTTTAGTGATAGGTCTGTTCGACCTTTAAAATCTTACATGATTTGAGTTCAAACCGGTGTGAGCCAGGTTGGTTTCTATCCTTTAGTTAAGAAAATTTCTTTTAGTACGAAAGGACCAAGGAAATAAAAAAGTTTTAAAGAGAGATGAAATTTAATTGGAATCACTTTGGCAGAAATATGCATTAGATTTAGGATCTAAATATATAATATATTTATAGGTGATAAACTTAGAGTTTATTATAGAGTTAACAAAATTAGTTAGATTTATTATTCTTGTAATTTTTGTTTTAGTATCAGTAGCTTTTTTAACTTTATTGGAACGTAAAATTTTAGGTTATATTCAAGTTCGAAAGGGTCCTAACAAGGTAGGTTTTTTAGGATTATTTCAGCCGTTTGCTGATGCAGTAAAGTTATTTACAAAAGAACAAACTTTTCCAATAATATCTAATTTTATTCCATATTATTTTTCACCTGTGTTTAGGTTATTTATTTCATTATTGGTTTGATTGATTATACCTTATGAAATGGGTTTAGTTAGCTTTAAAATAGGAGTTTTATTTTTTTTATGTTGTATGAGATTGGGTGTTTATTCAACTATAAGAGCTGGTTGAGCTTCTAATTCAAAGTATGCTTTATTAGGGTGTTTACGAGCTGTAGCACAAACTATTTCTTACGAAGTAAGATTAGCTTTAATTTTATTTAGCGGATTAATTTTAACAGGTAGGTTTGATTTATTATCATTCGGTAATTTTCAACGATACATTTGATTTATGGTATTTATATTTCCTTTGGGTTTATTATGGTTTACATCCTGTTTAGCAGAAACTAATCGGACTCCTTTTGATTTTGGTGAAGGAGAATCAGAATTAGTTTCAGGGTTTAATACTGAATATAGGAGGGGAGGGTTTGCTTTAATTTTTATGGCAGAATATGCTAGAATTTTGTTTATAAGAGTTTTTTTTAGTATTATTTTTTTAGGGGCTAATTTAATAAGATTGTTTTTTTGCTTAAAAGTTGTTTATGTTAGGTTTAGATTTGTTTGGGTTCGGGGAACTTTACCTCGTTATCGTTATGATAAATTAATATATTTAGCTTGAAAGAGTTTTTTACCTGTGGCTTTAAATTTTGGAATTTTTTTTGTGGGGTTTAAAGTTTTAATAGAAATTACTATTTTATAATATGTATAAAAATTAGGATAATTATTAAGGGAATTGAACTCTTTTTTAATGCTTTCAAAACATTTACTTTACCAATAAAGAAAATAATTAATTAAGTAGTTTATCTCATATAGTTAAAGATATTGGGCTTAAGATATAATATAAGAAATAGCTTATAGTTAAGAATTGTCCTGTAAAAATATAAGGATCCTCCACTGGACGCGCTCCGATTCATGTTAATAGAAAAATGATTGATACAAATCTTCAAAATATAATTTGGTTTAGTGGGTAAAAAGTTAGACTTCAGAATTTAGCTGTATGGGTAAAAGGGAGAATAAAAATAATAGCTACTGAAGCAACTAAAGCGATTACTCCTCCTAATTTATTAGGGATTGATCGAAGAATAGCGTAGGCGAATAAAAAATATCATTCTGGTTGAATATGAGTAGGGGTTACTAGTGGATTTGCCGGAATAAAATTGTCAGGATCTCTTAGGAGGTAAGGATTAAGTAAAGTTAATAAACATAATCTTATAATTATAATTAAGAATCCTACGATATCTTTAAAGGAAAAGTAAGGGTGAAATGGAATTTTGTCGGTTTGTCTTGAGATCCCTAGTGGGTTGTTTGATCCTGTTTGATGTAAAAATAAAATATGAACTATTACTGCAGCTGCAACAACAAAAGGAAGTAAAAAATGTAATGTAAAGAATCGAGTTAAAGTAGCGTTATCAACGGCAAATCCACCTCAAATTCATTGAACTAATATAGTTCCTATATAAGGAATTGCTGAAAATAAATTTGTAATAACAGTAGCGCCTCAAAATGATATTTGGCCTCAAGGTAAAACATAACCTAAAAAGGCAGTTGCTATTACTAAAAATAAAATAATTACTCCTACGGATCAAGTATGTATGAATATAAAAGATCCGTAATAAATTCCTCGCCCAATATGTAAATATAAACAAATAAAGAAAAAAGATCCTCCGTTTGCGTGTAGGGTACGTAATAGTCACCCATAGTTTACATCTCGACAAATATGAGCAATCCTTGAAAAAGCTATATCAATGTGAGGTGTATAATGTATAGCTAGAAATAATCCTGTTATGATTTGTGTGACTAAACAAAGTCCTAATAAGGACCCAAAATTTCAATAAGTTGAAATATTTGAAGGAGATGGTAAATCTACTAAAGCTCTGTTTATAATTTTAAAAAGTGGGTGGGATTTACGGAGTGTTGTCATAAGATAATCGGAGAGGACCTGAGAAGTTGGAAGTAATTTTTACTACTACAATTAGAGTTAAAAGTAGGTATATAATAATAAATAATGTTAAAAAAAAGCAAGGTAAATTAAAGATTATTCTAAGATTAAATTGAGGTGTAGATATAAAAGAGTCTTTGAGTATATAAGATTTTTCTAGTGTCAATTTGATTTTAGTTAATATTGGGTCTATAAGGATAGATATTAAAAGTCTTATTATCATAATAATAAGTAGTATAAAATTAAAAGGGGATATAGAGAATGGTTCATTTGAAGCTAAAGAAGCTACATAAATAAACAAAATTAATATGGCTCCTAGAAAAATAAGAAATAAAATATATGAGAATCACATGGATTTAGAGCAAGTACTTGTTGTTAAGCATACTAAGATAGTTTGGATTAATAAAGTTATTCCTATTGCTAGTGGATGGGTTAATTGTATAAAGATATAGGATAGACAAATAATTATAGTTGAAAAAAATAGTAATGAAATATCAGAAAATAGTTTATAAAAATATTAGTTTTGGAGATTAAAGAAGAAAGATTTTCTTTTCTGATGATTTAAGAAAGATTCATCATCGGTTTACAAGACCGATATTTTTTTTAAACTATTAAATCAATGGCAGTTTTAAGGATTTTTTATAATTTATCCTTTTTTAGTATTTTAGCTGGAGTTTTGGCATTTATTGGAAGTCGAAAACATTTATTAAATATTCTTTTAAGTCTTGAATATATTATATTAAGGATTTTTTGGTTTATAACTATTGTTATAGTAAATATAGGAGGGGAGGGTTACTTCGTTCTTTTTTTTTTGACTTTTGCTGTTTGTGAGGGAGCTTTAGGGTTAAGTTTATTAGTTTCTATTGTTCGAAGTCATGGAAATGATAAGTTTCGTAGTTTTAGATTATTAAAATGTTAAAGTTTGTGGTTTTAAGTTTATCGATATTATTTTTAGTAGAAAGTTGGGTTAGAGTACAGGTTGTTCTTTTTATTAGTTGTATATTATTTAGAATAATAAGGGTTTACAGGTTTTATATAAAAAATGTAAGTTTAAGTTTAGGTATTGATTCTATTAGTTATATTTTAATTTTGCTTAGATTTTGGATTATAAGATTGGTTATTGGAAGTAGTCAAAAGATTTATAATTTTAAAAATTTTTATAGAATTTTTATATTAATAAGATTATTGTTATTAATAAGATTAATTTTAACTTTTTCTTGTTTAGATTATTTATTATTTTATATTTGTTTTGAAAGTTCTTTAATTCCTACTTTAATTTTAATTTTGGGTTGGGGGTATCAACCCGAGCGTCTTCAAGCTGGCATTTATATATTGTTTTATACTTTGTTTGCTTCTTTACCTTTATTTTTATCTTTATTAAATTTATATAATATAGTAGGAAGGTTATTTATAAGCTTAATTGTTTTAGAGACTAATAATAGACTTTTAATAAGACTTTGATACATTTGTACTATATTTGCTTTTGTAGTAAAATTACCTATATATTTGGTTCATTTATGGTTACCTAAAGCTCATGTTGAAGCCCCTGTTGCAGGTTCTATAGTTTTAGCTGGTGTTTTATTAAAATTAGGTGGGTATGGCTTATTACGTGTATTACCTTTATTTAGTGAAATTAATAAAGAATTTTCTTGGTTGTGGGTTAGAATTGGGGTGGTAGGTGGTTTTATCGTTAGTTTAATTTGTTTACGTCAAGTTGATATAAAATCTTTAATTGCTTATTCTTCTGTTGCTCACATAGGTCTTGTATTATGTGGTGTTATTATAGGAAGATGGTGGGGGCTAAGAGGAGCAGTTGTAATAATAATTGGGCATGGTCTTTGTTCTTCTGGTTTATTTTGTTTAGCAAATATGGTTTATGAGCGTTTAGGAAGTCGTAGGTTGTTAATTAGTAAAGGTTTATTAAGATTTATACCTAGAATAGCACTTTGGTGATTTTTATTAAGTATTGGAAATATAGCTGCTCCCCCTACTTTAAATTTATTAGGGGAAATTAGTTTGATTATTAGAGTTATTAGATGATGTAGATTGAGAGTTTTTGCTATAATTGGTCTTTCTTTTTTTAGAGCGGCTTATACTTTATATATATATTCTTTAAGTCAACATGGAAAATATTTTAGGTCTTTATTTTCTTGTAGTTCAGGAACTGTTCGTGAATATTTAATTTTAATATTACATTGACTTCCATTGAATTTGATAATTTTAAAAGGTAGTATTTTAATTTACTAATTGTTTGGGTAGTTTAAGGAAAACATTGGTCTGTGACTCCAAAAATATATTTTTTATTTCAAACAGTGTCTTGAATTGTTAAAATAAATTTAACTAGAATAGTTTTTTTAGGTATACTTTCTTTTTTAAGAGGAAGTTTGTCTGTCGTTATATTATTTAAAGGATTTTCTTATTTTTTAGAGTGAGAAATTATTAGAATAAATTCTTGTTCTTTAGAGATAAGTTTGATTATAGATTGGATATCTATATTATTTATATCTTTTGTTACTTTTATTTCTTCTATAGTTTTGTTTTATAGTGGAGGTTATATAAGAGGAGATAAAAATATTATACGATTTATATATTTAGTATTGGGATTTGTTGTTTCAATATTATTTATAATTGTTAGTCCAAATATAATTAGTATTCTTTTAGGGTGGGATGGATTAGGGTTGGTTTCTTATGTATTAGTAATTTATTATCAAAATGAAAAATCTGCTAATGCAGGGATATTAACTGCTTTATCTAATCGAGTAGGGGATGTTGCTATTTTGATTAGAATTGCTTTAATATTTAGATTAGGTAGTTGAAATTTTATTTTTTATGTTGAAAGAATTAATATAGCTTCTATAGTAGGTTTGACAAGATTAATTGTTTTAGCTGGGATAACTAAAAGAGCTCAAATTCCTTTTTCTGCTTGACTACCAGCTGCTATAGCTGCTCCTACACCTGTTTCTGCTTTAGTACATTCTTCAACTTTAGTTACAGCAGGGGTGTATTTATTAATTCGATTTAGAAGAGCTTTAGAGGGAACTAAAGTTCAATCTTTTTTATTTATCTTAGCTAGTTTAACTATATTTATAGCGGGATTGAGAGCTAACTTTGAAATAGATTTAAAGAAAATTATTGCTTTATCTACTTTAAGACAACTTGGAGTTATAATAAGAATTTTAGCTTTAGGTTGACCAGAACTTGCTTTTTTCCATTTATTAACTCATGCTTTATTTAAAGCATTACTTTTTATATGTGCTGGAGTAATTATTCATGTTGTGGGAGACTATCAAGATATTCGTATTATAGGGGCATTAGTAAATTTTATACCTTTAAGGGTAATGAGAATTAATTTAGCTAATTTAGCTCTTTGTGGAACTCCTTTTTTAGCGGGGTTTTATTCTAAAGATTTAATTTTAGAAATTGCTTTTATAAGTTCTTTGAATGAAGTTTGTTTTTGGTTATTTGTAATTAGAACAGCTTTAACTGTTTGTTACACTTTTCGTTTAGTTTTTTATAGATTAGCTGGTGATTTTAATATATTTAGTATAAATATATTGAGAGACGAAGATAAATTAATAACTTGACCTATAATTGGGTTAGGAATAGGGTCTATTATAGGGGGGTCAGTTCTTTTTTGAATGATTTTACCATCTCCTGAGATAATTTGTTTAAGCTTAGAGTTTAAGTTATTGGTTTTGTTAGTAAGGATTTTAGGTGGGATTTTGGGATATATTATAAATAATATAAATTTATCTTATACTTTAAAATCTATTAAATTTTATGAATTAGTTACTTTTAGAGGATCAATATGATTTATACCTTTTTTATCTACTTATGGGATAAATTTTAAAGTATTATTGACAGGAGAAAAGTATATTCAAGTTAGGGATATAGGATGAAGAGAGTTTTATGGTGGGTTAGGGTCTTATTTTTTATTTACTAAAATATTTAAATATTTACAGAAAGTTCAAGATAATAATATTAAAGCGTATATGATGATATTTTTTATGTGGTTAGTAATTCTTTTAATTATAATTTATTTAAATAGCTTAAAGAGAGCATTACACTGAAGCTGTAAGGGTAGTAAAATTACTTTTAAATATATTTTTAAAAGAGTATCTTTATCTTTACAATGAAAATGTAATGTGTTCTTTACACTATAATAATAAAGGTAAAAACGGAGTTGAACCGCTTAAAATAAAAGTTAGAAGCTTTTCTTTGGTCATCTTACCTTCTTAATTAGAAAATTTCAATTTTATCATTAACAGTGATATACCTCTATTTTGGTTTTAATTAATAATTAAAGATATAATGTATCAAAGTCTAGGCCGAAACTAGATGCAATTTTTGCTTTTTAATTAAAATTAACTATAAGTACTTTTTGAATGCAACTCAAATGTCATATTTGACTATAATCTCTTACTCTGCTCAATTAAGGGCTCCTTGATTTCATTCATGATAAAGTCCTAAAAGGAGAATTAAAAGAAAAAAAATTCTTGCAAAAAGTCAAGTAGATAAATTGGTTATTGAAATAATTGAAGCAAGGGGTAAAAGTAGAGTAATTTCTACATCAAAAATTAAAAAAATAACAGCGATTAAAAAAAATCGTAAGGAAAAAGGTAGTCGGGCAGATCCTTTTGGATCAAATCCACATTCAAATGGTGAGTTTTTTTCACGATCTGTAATGGTTTTTTTTGCTAAAATTGACGAAATAAATATAATTATAGTAGCAATAAATAAGATAATTATTGTAATAATAGATGCTAAAAGAATTATTTTCTCTGGAAATCAGACTTATTGATTGGAAGTCAATTATACTTTTTATATTAAAAAAATAATTTAACCTCCTCATCAATAAATTGAAATATATAGAAATAATCATACAACATCTACGAAATGTCAATATCAAGCTGCAGCTTCAAATCCAAAATGATGTTTAGACGAGAAATGAGATATATATATTCGGTATAAGCAAATAAATAAGAAAGAGGATCCAATAATAACATGTAGTCCATGAAAGCCGGTAGCAACAAAAAAAGTTGAACCATAGACAGAGTCAGCAATGGAAAAAGGAGCTTCATAATATTCAAAGGCTTGTAAAGCTGTAAAATATAGCCCTAAGATAACAGTTAAAGTTAATCTTTGTAAGGCTTGTGAATGATTATTTTCTAAAATAGCATGGTGTGTTCACGTTACTGTAGCTCCTGAGGCTAAAAGAATAGCAGTATTTAAAAGAGGAATTTGGAATGGATTAAAGGACTGAATACCTATTGGTGGCCATCTATTTCCAAGTTCTACTGTAGGAGAGAGACTACTGTGGAAGAAAGCTCAAAAAAATGAAAAAAAGAATAAAATTTCTGAGGTAATAAATAGAATTATCCCTCATTGTAATCCTATTACAACTTGTTTAGTATGGAGGCCTTGATATGTTCTTTCTCGGGTAATATCTCGTCATCATTGAATTATAGTTAATACTGTAGCAATTAAAGCTAAAATTAAAAGGTCTATATTAAATTGATGAAATCATTTAACTAGACCGGTAGTTAATATTATAGCTCTAATAGAGCCTGTTAAAGGTCAGGGGCTTATATCTACTAAATGATAGGTATGATGACCATGTGTTGTCATTAATTTACTTCTCTTGCATAAAGAGTACTTAAAACTGCAAATACATATGATTGAATTACAGCAACTGCTGATTCTAATAGTAATAATATAATTTGAGTAAAAATCAAGATTAAAAGTAAAGAATTACTTAAAAAAGAACCTGTGTTTCCTAAAAGAGTTAACAATAAATGTCCTGCAATTATATTAGCTGCTAGCCGTACAGCAAGAGTACCAGGACGAATTACATTTCTGATAGTTTCAATAACTACTATAAAAGGCATTAAAAGGCCTGGAGTACCTAAAGGTACTAGGTGAGCAAATATATTTTGTGTAGAATTAAATCAACCATAAATTATAAATGTAATTCATAGTGGAAGAGCTAAAGCAAAAGTTATTGTTAAGTGACTTGTACTAGTGAATACATAAGGAAGTAAACCTAAAAAATTATTAAACACAATAAATCTGAATAATCTTACAAAAACAATTGTTTTCCCTTTATTATCACCTAATAAAATTTTAAATTCTTTGTGTAATAATAGTATTGTAGAATTTCATAAAAGAGACCATCGTGATGGTATTCTTCAGTATAAATAAGGAATAAAAAAAATTCCTAGGAATGTTGATAATCAATTTAAAGAAAGATTTATAATTCTTGACAATGGGTCGAATCTGGAAAATAAGTTTGTTATCATTTTCATGTTGAATTTAATTTTATAGTAGGGTTAATAATAAATTTTGTTTTAATTGGTGATTTTATAAAATAATTTAGTATTAAAAATAAAAAAAATGTTAGTGAGAATATAAAAAATAAATTTAATCAGAGAAGAGGTATTATTTGAGGTATTTTAAAATATCTTTAGATTACTTAAGACTGACAGGCTTATATTATAAATTAACTAATTTTAACACTAGAAGTAAGTTATACTATTTTAGGTTTAAAAGACCTACACTTCTTTTCAGTCACCTAGTGAAGTATTCTCGAAAGTGGATACTCAATTTAAAAATGATTTAATTGAAGTAACTTCTAATACAATAGGTATAAATCTATGGTTTGCTCCGCAGATTTCAGAACATTGCCCAAAAAATAAACCAGGACGATTAATGTTAAATCTAATTTGATTTAACCGTCCTGGAACAGCATCTGCTTTTACACCTAAAGCAGGTACTGCTCAAGAATGAATCACATCAGCAGCTGACACTAAAACTCGTATTTGAGTATTTATAGGGAGAACTGTTCGATTATCGACATCTAATAAGCGAAATCTTGAATTATCAAGTTCATTAATCGGGATTATATAAGAATCAAATTCAATTTGAGTAAAATCAGAATATTCATATCTTCAGTATCATTGGTGTCCAATAGCTTTTAATGTAATTCTTGGAAAATTAATCTCATCTAATAAATACAAAATACGTAGAGATGGGAGTGCAATAAAAATTAAAATTAAAGCAGGGAGAATTGTTCAAATAACTTCAATAGTTTGTCCTTCTAAAAGAAATCGACTTAAAAATTTATTGAAAAATAAAGTGAATATTATATATCCGACTAATGTAGTAATTAAAATTAAAACTAATATAGCGTGGTCATGAAAGAAAATTAGCTGTTCTATTAAAGGGGAAGCTCTGTCTTGAAAACCAAAGGTTATCCATATTGCCATTTTTCTAAAAGAAAATATTTCCTATTAAGAGCTTAAATCTTATGCAATGATCTGCCATTTTAGAAGTTAGAAATTAATGGAATTTCTATAAATCTGTGATCAGCAGGTGGAAAATTATGCTGTCATTCAACAGAGGTGGGTAAAAATAATGAAAATAAAACAGGGCGATTAGCAGAAAAAGCCTCTCAAATGATTATTAAAAATCCTATTACAGCAATAAGAGAAATTAGGGATCCAATAGATGAAATAATATTTCAAGAAGTGTATACATCTGGGTAATCAGAGTATCGGCGAGGTATACCATTTAACCCTAAAAAATGTTGCGGGAAGAAAGTAATATTTACTCCAATAAATATAGTGATAAATTGGATTTTTAGTCATTTTGGGTTTATAGAGACACCTGAAAACAAAGGAAATCAATTAGCAATTCCCGCAAAAATACCAAATACAGCTCCTATAGATAGGACATAATGGAAGTGAGCTACAACATAATAAGTATCGTGTATAATAATATCGATAGATGAGTTAGCAAGAATAACACCTGTTAATCCACCTACAGTAAATAAAAATACAAACCCAATTGCTCATATTAAAGAAGGATTGTAATTAAATTGAGACCCATGAAGTGTTCCTAGTCATCTAAAAATTTTAATTCCCGTTGGAACTGCAATAATTATTGTTGCTGAAGTAAAATAAGCACGAGTGTCTACATCTATTCCTACAGTAAATATATGATGAGCTCATACTAAAAAACCTAAAATACCGATAGCTAATATCGCATAAATTATACCTAATGTTCCAAAAGCTTCTTTTTTACCTGATTCTTGATTGATAATGTGAGAAATTATACCAAAAGCAGGTAAAATTAAAATGTATACTTCAGGATGACCAAAAAATCAAAATAAATGTTGATATAAAATTGGGTCTCCTCCTCCTGCTGGATCAAAAAAAGAAGTATTTAAATTACGATCTGTTAAGAGCATAGTAATAGCTCCTGCTAGAACAGGAAGAGATAATAAAAGGAGAATAGCTGTAATAAATACAGATCAAACAAAAAGAGGTATTCGGTCTATAGTTATACCTCTAGAACGTATATTAATAACAGTAGTTATAAAATTAACTGCTCCTAAAATAGAAGACACCCCCGCTAAATGAAGAGAAAAAATTCCTATGTCTACTGAAGCTCCAGCATGAGCAATACCAGCTGCTAAAGGAGGATAAACTGTTCAACCTGTACCAATTCCTCTCTCTACTATTCCTCTAGAAAGTAGGAGTGTTAAAGATGGAGGAAGTAGTCAAAATCTTATGTTGTTTATCCGAGGAAATGCTATATCAGGAGCTCCTAATATTAGAGGAATTAACCAATTACCAAATCCTCCAATTATAATTGGCATAACTATAAAAAAAATTATTACAAAAGCATGAGCAGTTACGATTACATTATAAATTTGATCATTCCCAATTAGACTACCAGGTTGACCAAGTTCAGCACGAATGAGTAGCCTTAAAGATGTTCCTACAAGGCCAGCTCAAGCTCCAAAAATAAAATATAAAGTGCCAATATCTTTGTGATTTGTTGAAAAAAGCCATCG